TTAGCAAAGACTTTTACAAGACGTTCTATTTTTCCATAGAAAAAAATCCGTTCAAGAAGGACTCCAGAAGATGTTGATCGTAAATGAGAAGATTGGTTGCGGAGAAAAATGAAAATGGATTCGTATTGACATACATGAGAATTATATAAGAATAAGAATAATCTTTGATTTCTTTTTGAAAAAGAAGAGCTGAGTTTCTTTAGAGTAATAAGATTATTCCAATACTGGTGGAGAAAGAATCGTAATAAATGCAAAGAAGAGGGATCTTTTACCCAAAAGCGAAGAGCTTGAACCAAAATTTCCGAATGAACGGGGTGGGGTATTAGTATATCTAACACACAATTTAAATGGGAAAAGTTGTCCTCTAAAAAAGGAAATATTGAATGAATTGATCGTAAATTATGAGATTTGAATATATCTTTCCCTTCTAGAGAAGATATTAATCGTAGCGAAAACGGCATTTCAACAATAAATGCAAATACCTCTGATATCATTTGAGAATACAAATTCTTGTTGCGCCTCAAAACTAGGTTTTGGTTCAAATCATTAACAGAAATCAAAAAATGATTTTGTTGATACATTTGAGTAATTAAACGTTTCACACTAAGTAAACTGGATTTATTGTCATAACCCGGATTTTTATTTTCTAAAAAAATCCATCTATTTAATCCATGATCATGAGTAAGTGCATAAATATACTCCTGAAAGATAAGTGGATATAAGCAGTCGTGTTGTTGAGATCTATCTAACTGGAAATATCTTTGAATTTCCTCCATTTGAAATTCACAATTTAAACCAAAAGTAGAAGATTTTGAGGGTTATTAAATGCTACATAGTACGATACAGTTAAAACAAGGTTTTATCTAACTAAAAATGGATCCCTCGGAGACAGATAAACTTATCAATGGATTCTCTATCCTCTCTTTTTCTGTTTCATTAGTCTATTCTATGTTTATGTTATAGGATAACAAGATGATTAGAAATCCTTTATTTTTTCAACCTAATCGCTCTTTTGATATTGGAAAAACCTTTTTTATCAATATACTGCTTCTTCTACACACGGATCTCCATTCCATAATTCCATAATGGAGAATACCAATAGTTAGGATTTCTTCACTTCAAAAATAGAGAATTGACTCGTGGGGGGAAAAGCCCTTCCCGCATCAGGTACTAATATATTTTTAACGTCTAATTAGATGGGGAAATCATTCAAATTAAGAATAGAAGCTCGTTACTTTTTCTTTCCCTATAAAGAATTGAAATTGAAGCCCTAGGGCCCTATCCATTTATTAATTTGACCCAACTCAATTTTGTTCCGTTCCAAGAATTCCTTTACTTTAGACCGAGGCCCGGTAAAAATAAACTATTGTCAGAACTATATCCGTTGCTACGACATGCTCTTTTTTCCATTCATTTCCTTTCAGGATCAGTCGTGGTCTTCCAAACTTTACCGCTGGTATGGATGAATCCCTCACTTCATCCAAATGTGTAAAAGATCCTAGCCGCACTTAAAAGCCGAGTACTCTACCGTTGAGTTAGCAACCCGAATAAAATAATCAAAAGTGTGTAGATAGAATCAAAATAAAAAAAAAAAACACACACACATTGCCTAATTGATTCAGAAGATAAAAATAAATAGATCATATGAAAATATAACAAATTATCATATAAAAGAAAATATAGATAACTATCAAAATTGATAAAGCCCTCTTATATTATCTACGGAATTTTAATCCTTTTGGATCCTTATATCAAGGAGACCTTTAGTTGAAATAAAAATAAAAACCTATGGTACAGAAATAAAAGGATCCACTTCACTTATCACGATGAATTATATTTGTTCGATACACTGTTGTCAATATGAATGTTGACAAAAAAAAGAATTAAAATGGATTTTGTATTTCAAATGAATCTAATTTATATGATTTCTATTTGATTAAAATAAAAAAAAAAAAAAAATAAAAACTTGTGTTAGATTGGCACTAGATACCTAATTCTAATCTACATAGATAGAAAAAGAAGTGTAGATGGGGGACTAAATAAATAATTAAGAAAAGAAATAAAAAATAATGTATTCAATCAGTCTAAGTGGAATAAGCAAACTTGATTCCTTTTTATTATTGTTAGTGGCATTGCAATGAAAGTAGAGTTCCAACAAAACCGCCTAATGGATCATTTTTCTAGGATAAATAAAAAGAAAGTTTTGTCATTATAGAACATGGGATTGGATGGAAGTAATGATAAAAGAAATCAATATGAATAGGGTAGAAAGGGGGGGGAAATCACAAAATAGTGGATAAAAGCTATAGAAAGTTATATACAAGTCACTACTCCCCCCCTTTTGTATTTCCTTAATTGAATTCCGTTTGATTAGGGCGAAGTTCCTTAAAAACCTCCGCCTTCTTTAAAATATCCTGAACAGTTCCAGTAGGTTGAGCGCCCCTTTCAAGGAAATATAGAATAGCAGGAACATTTAAATAAGTTTGATTCTTTATCGGATCATAAAAACCCACTTTCCTAAGATCTTTTCCCTCTCTTCGGGATCGAACATCAATTGCAACGATTCGGTAGACGGCTCATTGGGATAGATATAGATGAACAATACCCCCCCTAGAAACGTATAGGAAGTTTTATCCTCGTACGGCTCGAGAAAAAATGATTTGATTTGCAGTTTTGTCTATGTTCTATGTATGGAATTCAAATCAATGAGAAAGGAATCCATAAAATCATCAAATCAATTAGACTATTATTTAATGAAATATTTTTTCTTCCTGAAAAAGAAACCATTAGTACGCCGAACTCAAGTTTGATAACTATCAAATAGCTCAAAAGAAAATCTTTATTTATATTTAGGCAATTTCATTTAGTGAGTGGTCTTTACGCCTTTTTGTTTGTCTCGTTTCAAATCGATTTTGATTCCTGAATTCAGTTATTGGGACAATTTAAATGGTGTTTCCTTGTTCTGGGATCCTTTATCTTTGTTTTAAATCCTTGGGTTTAGACATTACTTCGGCCCTTCTTAATCCTTTCAAAATGGCAGCAACATACCCCTTTTTATGATTTATTTCTATCAAAGAATCCGACGGACGATTGATTCCGCGTGATACATCCACTTTGTATCAAAAAAGGTTGATCAATTCCAACAGAATTTCCTTTTGAATTGAAAACTTGCTCAAATTGGATTCTTTTGATTCCTATATTGAAGATATATTTACGAAGTTGTTCAATTTATTGATTGGCATTAACCCTAGATCCTTGCCCCGAGAAATGAATTAATACTTTCTTTTCTACTCGAGCTCCATCATGGACGATTTACATTACAACCCAACAAAAAGGGGGGTTCTTGTGGAGTGGAACAGACCAAATGATGTCGAGCTAAGAGCACCTTCATTACTATATAAAATGGTGGATGTAAGAATCCACAGCGGATCGTGTCCTTCAAGTCGCACGTTGCTTTCTACCACATCGTTTCAAACGAAGTTTTACCATAACATTCCTCTTAATTTGGAAGCGGTATGGAATTGATTCAATTATGGAATCATGAATAGTCATTGGTTCAGTTCATGCATAGACATTGTATGTGTGGAATCTATACCCCTTTCTTCTCTATATATATGGGCAAAGGTATATAGATATATAAAGATTTTTCTTTGCAGAAGAAGTCTTAACAAAACCCCATCTTTAACATACATAAATAAAAATATAAAGAACACAAATAAATTTGTTCTTTTTTTTTTTTTGAATTCAAACAAGTCTCTTGTGGGCCAGGTAAGATGGGAACGTGGATCACAAATAGATTCAGTTCCATTTGTGTATTATTTGACCACAATTCAGTTTGTGAAAAAACCCTTTATTTATTCTAATAAAATTTATTCGAATAAATTGGATAGGCTCTGGGACGGAAGGATTCGAACCTCCGAATAGCGGGACCAAAACCCGTTGCCTTACCACTTGGCCACGCCCCATTTTTCTATTCGACACTAATAAAGAATATTATTATTATTAGTATTGGTTGTTTGTCAACTTCAGCCCAAATATCTATCAAATAGATTCCTCAAATTTTGATAAATATAGATATAGAATTCAACTCAATTTATTGATCATTACATATAATTCAATTAAGATATTGTATGAAAATATGATTTCTTCTATTCTCCTTTGAGAATGGGAGAATTTTTGATTGGGTGAGTTTAAAGGAGGATTTTTTGTCTACCTTACTTATTTTCTTCCTTTTTTCTTATATTAATAACTCAATCAAAATGCAATTATCTCCAAGAACAAAATGTCTGTTATGCTTAATATCTTTAGTTTGATCTGTCTTAATTCTGCCCTTCATTCGAGTAGTTTTTTCTTCGGCAAATTGCCCGAGGCCTATGCTTTTTTGAATCCAATCGTAGATTTTATGCCAGTCATACCTCTGTTTTTTTTTCTCTTAGCCTTTGTTTGGCAAGCTGCTGTAAGTTTTCGATAAGATATAGAATAATATTCTAGAAAATTCTAACAATTGATAAGATCAGATAAGTTTTACAATATGAACCCTCGATTCAAACATTGAAATTCTTGGGCAGTCGCGATAAATATGGGTTACCTCATTTCCTCATTTTTTTGACCCTTTTTCCATTCAAAGAGCCTATTAGGGTCCTCCACAATATCTACTTATGGAGATGAAAGAAATTTTTATTAATGCAAAATTCTTATTACAAATGAATTTCTGAAAATAATTTTCTATTTCGAGAAAGAACCTCATTTCTTGGTGTCAAAATCGGATATGTGGTAGAAAAATGGAGGATCTATTCTCTTTTTTTTTTTCGAAAAATCATCTTGGAGATTGTGTAATGCTTACTCTCAAACTTTTGGTTTACACAGTAGTGATATTTTTTGTTTCTCTCTTCATCTTTGGATTCCTATCTAATGATCCGGGGCGTAATCCTGGACGTGAAGAATAAAATCAAAAGAGTTTTTCTTTGGTTGATTTTTAGATTTTCTTAGGATTTTACCTA